TCAGAATCCGAAAAATCGGCCCAGGCCGGTTTACTAATGGGATGTCCTACTGCGTTACAAAATTTCAGTTTTGCTAATGATCCAATCAAAGGAATAATTGAAACTGTTGTATCGAGTTTATTCATAATATTATCTATTAGAAATGCATTTTCTAGCATTTGACTCCGTACCACTGAAAGGTTTAGTCGTACACTTGAACTTGAAAGATAACCTAATAAGGCGAAAGAATGCTTGTATAATGAAAATGGGTTTATATGGATCCTGGGGGGTTGAAAGCACACATCAAAATGACATTGACATAAATTGACAAGGTAATATTTCCATTTTTTCATCAGAAGAGGCGTATCCTTTGAGACAAAAATGGATTTTCCTTGATATCTAAGATAATGTATGAAAGGATCCTTGAGCAAGCATAGGCTGTCCCCCCAATCCTTAGTAAAGACTTCTACAAAATGTTCTATTTTTCCATAGAAATATATTCGCTCAAGAAAGACCTGAGAAAATGTTAATCGGAAATGAAAGGATTGATTACAAAGAAAAAAGAAAACGGACTCGTATTCATATACATGAGAATTATATAAGAACAAGAAAAATCTTGGAGTCTTTTTTGCAAAAAAAGAAATAGATTTCTTTGGAATAATACGACTGTTCAAATTCCAATACTCGTGAAGAAAGAGTCGTAATAAATGCAAAGAGGAGGGATCTTTCACCCAATAGCGAAGGATTTGAACCAATTTTTCTAGATGGATGGGGTAGGGTATTAGTCCATTTGACACATAATTTGAATGTGGAAATTTGCCCTCTAAAAAAGGAAATATTGAATGAATTGATCGTAAATTATGAGATTTTACTATTTCTGATCTTTCTAAAGAGGATACTAATCGTAAGGAAAATGGAATTTCCACAATAACTGCAAATCCCTCCGATATCATTTGAAAATACAAATTTTTGTTATACCTAAAAAATGTATTTTGGTTAGAATCATTAGCGGAAATACTCAAATGATTCTGTTGATACATTCGAGTAATTAAACGCTTTACGATTAGTAAACTATATTTATTGTCATAACCCACATTTTCTAACAAAATGGATCTATTTAAGTCACGATCATGAGCAAATGTATAAATATACTCCCGAAAAATAAGTGGGTATAGGAAGTTATTTTTTCGAGATCTATCTATTTCTAAATTTCTTTGAGATTTCTCTATTTTCATTTTTAATTCGATTTGATTGAAGCAAAGATAGGGGGTTTATTGGGTTATTAAATGATACATAGTGCGATACCATAAAAACAAAATAGTATAATATAAAAAGAATAGATACCTCGGAAATAGTTAAACTCACCAGCGGACCCTCTAATCCTCTCTTTTTTTCATCTAATTGGTTTATGTTCCTTTCTAATTGGTTTATGTTCATTATAGGGTAATAGGTGACTAGAAATCCTTTACTTTTTCAAGTCAATCACTCTTTTTTGATTTTGGAAAAAAAATTGCTTTATCAATATACTTTTTCTTCTACACATTCAATTTCCCTTCATAGTGGAGAATAGCTAATAGTTAGGACTCATTAAAAAAATCGAAAATACACTCAAGAAAAAGCTTTTCCCGCACCAGGCACTAATCTATTTTTAACGTCTAATTAGATCGGAAAATCATTCAAATTAAGAACGGGAGCTCGTTGCTTTTTTATTTACCTATAATTGGAGCCGCAGAGCTCTGTCCATTTATTAACTCGACCAAATCCCAACTTTGAATTTGAATTGATTTGTTTTTATGTTATGCACCAAGAATTCAAACAAAGTTTGTTTGGAGCGGATCCGGTAAGAATCAAATATTCTCTGAATTCTCCATTGATACGACATGCTGTTTTTTCCATTCATTCCTTTCAGGATCAGTCGTGGTCTTACAAATAATACCGCTGGTATGGACGAATCTCTTTCTTCGTACAAATGTGTAAAAGCTGTTAGCCGCACTTAAAAGCCGAGTACTCTACCATTGAGTTAGCAACCCCAATCCCAAATATAAATAAAATAATTAGGATAAAATAATTAGGTTATGTAGATAGAATCAAAATCAAAAATCAAAAGAAATCAAAAAGAATTAATAAAAAGATTGAATCGTACGACACAATCAAAACATTAAACTAACAAGAAATGAACACGAAATGAAATAGAAAAATTTATAAAATTTCGAATTGATTCGGATAAAAAAATAGATAAAGTTAAATAAAGTCAAAATTGATAGATTATCTCTTGTTTCTTATGCTATCTATTCTTCTATTTACTATTTAAAATTGAAAATAAAAAAAAAAAAAGACTTTTATATCACAGCAAATCCAATAAACCTATCATTTCAAAATCTAATAAACCTATCATTTCATTGGAATGAAAAACCAAACCGCTGGAATAGATATAAATCAATCTACAGATAAGATCTAATTACCCAGATCGGATTATATTTATTTGATACACTGTTGTCAATATGGTGTTAATAAAAAAATATCCAATGAAAAAAACAAAAGAATTAATTCAAATTAACCCCTTATTTTATTGAATCATATAAATATTTTTTGATTTCCAATATAAATATTAGCAAACCAATAAGATAAGACAAGATAAGACGAAGAAATAAGTAGTTCTCTTCTAATCTTCATCTTCAAGTGGCTCGATAGGACCGAGTCATCAATCTCACACTTCTTCAAGTACGGAAGATATTAGGTTGTTCAAAAAAACAATCTTTATTTTAATATCTATAATTTTGATATAGAAAAGAATATAGGCTCTGGGACGGAAGGATTCGAACCTCCGAATGGCGGGATCAAAACCCGTTGCCTTACCGCTTGGCCACGCCCCATTTCTATATTTGATTCAAAACTAATAAAACTAATATTGGTATTGGTTCTTTGTCAATTCCTACCCCCCAAAATATCTATGAACTAGATTAGCTTGTTATTCGTATTTTGATATGTGTAGATATAGAATTAAACTGAATTTATTGATCATAATATAGAATTCCATTAAGATATTGTATGAAAATATGATTTCTTTTATTCTTTTTTTAGCTGATAATTGAAGGATTTTTGATTGGCTGAGTTTAAAGTTTTTTGTCTACCTTAAACTCTATTTTATATTAATTTATATCCATTTTTATATGAATATTAATAACTCAGTCAAAATACAATTATCTTCAAGAACAAAATGTTTGTTATGCTTAATATTTTAAATTTGATTTGTATCTGTCTTAATTTTGCCCTTTATTCAAGCAGTTTTTTCTTCACAAAATTGCCTGAAGCCTACGCTTTTTTGAATCCAATCGTAGATATTATGCCAGTAATCCCTCTGTTCTTTTTTCTATTAGCCTTTGTTTGGCAAGCTGCTGTAAGTTTTCGATGAAATTTTGAATACTATCCTAGAATAATTAATAATTCATGAGTTATTCAAGAGAAAAAATTCTACTAATTGATAAGATCAGATAAGTCTTCTAGTTCTTTCTAGTTCTTTATAGTCTAGGCCCTTGATTGAAACATTGAAGTTATTGTATAAACGTGAAAAATCTGGATTACCTACCCCATCTCCTCATTCTGAACTTTTTTCCATTCTATTAAAAGAAACCTATTCGGTTAGATCCACCCGAAATATGGAATTTTCGGTATAAAAGCAAATTTTTGGCACACAAGACTCGACTCTTATTACATCTTATTACAAATGAATTTAGAAAAATGCTTTTCTATTTCGAAAAAGTTCTAGAAACCACTTCATTTCTTGGTGTCAAAATGGGATATATGGTATAAATATAGAGAATCTATTTTCTTTTTTTCCAAACAAAAAAAAAGATCTTGGAGATTGTCTAATGCTTACTCTCAAACTCTTTGTTTACACAGTAGTAATATTCTTTGTTTCCCTTTTCATCTTTGGATTTTTATCTAATGATCCAGGGCGTAATCCTGGACGTGAAGAATAAAAAAAAAATAAGGCTTTTTCCTTGCTTGATTTTTATTAAATGTTCTTAGAATTTTATCTATTCTACATCTTTAACTATTATATATAAAATAAAAAAAAAATAAATAAAGAAAAAGATTTGAAAAAAATACGAAGTCATCAACGGAACCGGAAAGAGAGGGATTCGAACCCTCGGTACGAATAACTCGTACAACGGATTAGCAATCCGACGCTTTAGTCCACTCAGCCATCTCTCCCAATTGAGAAAAGATAATTACTATCTTACATTACACAACAATACACAACAAGTAGGGCTTGAAAAAAAAAGTCCTTCTTCATATACTTTTTTTTTTTTTTATCTTTTTTATTACTATATTATTAGTATAATACTTCTTATATTACTCTTAATATATTAGTATTCTAATTAGTATTATAGTAATTTACTATTTAATTACTATTCTATACTATTCTATATTTAATTATTATTCTATTAATTATTCTAATTATTAAGATTAGAATTATATATATATATATATTTTTAATCTATTCTTTTTTTTTCATTTCGTCCGAAAAGTCTTTTTTTATTTCCACGTCCTGGCCCGTGTCACGGGCCATTTTTTATTTTTTGTTGCAACAAATTAGATAAGATAAAAAAAGTTATTTTATTTGATTCAAAAATACTTGTTATTGGAATTTTTCCATTCTTCTAATATAGAATCAATGCAACGAGTCTTCTTTTCCTAATCCTCATTAGGTTGCATGAGGAAATACAATACATCAACGCCCTAATTTTCATAATTCTTTTTTTTTTTTTTTTTATGACCCTATTGATTCTCTTACTCGACAAAAAGCTTGTTTATATACAATAATCGCAGCATAGCGGGTATAGTTTAGTGGTAAAAGTGCGATTCGTTCTATTAACCCTACTGCAAATAGTTAAGGGATCCGTCGGCGCATATTCCGATCAAAAACTTTATTTCTAAAAAGGATTAAATCCTTTACCTCTCAATGAAAAATTCGAGGAAGAATATATATTCTCGTGATTTGTATTCAAGAGTCAATT